TTTAAACGGAAACTATAGAGGAAAAATAAAAATAATTTTTTCACTCTCAATGATAAATGGAACTTTGATAAAAAATGATAGAGCAAAAATTTTGATAAATCAAATCCATAATATAATTCTTAATAGTAATTATTCTAAAAAAGAAGATCAAATTTATCTAGTTAATAAAAAATTGTTATCAAAAGAAATTTGTAAAATAGTTCCTCGAGAGTTATATAAATTAATTGACGATTTAGAACAACAGGAAGAAGACTACGAAGAAAGTATAGTGGAGGATTATGATATTCGTTCAAGAGAATCAAAACGTGTAGTACTTTTTAATAATAACCGACCAAATGAAGATAATTATATTAATACGAAAAATACGGATAACCCTAATCATGATCAAGCAGATGAAGTTGCTTTGATAGATTATTCACAAGAATCAGATTTTGATCGAGACATAATCAAAGGTTCTATGCGCCCTCAAAGACGTAAAACAGTTGTTTTGAAACTTTTTCAAGGAAACGTACATTCACCTCTTTTTTTTGATAGAATAGGTAAACCTTTTTTTTTTTCTTTTGATCTCCTCAAACTGATGCTATTTTTTTTTAAAAAGTGTATACGGAAAACGACCGAATTCAAAATATCGGATTATACAAAGGAAAATACACGAAAAAATGAGAAAAAAGAAGAGAACATAAGAGAAAAATGGGAAAGTAGAAAAAGAAAGGAAAAAGTACGTATAGAAATAGCAGAAAGCTGGGATAGTATTCTGTTTGCTCAAGTACTAAGAAGTTCTTTCTTAATAACTCAATCAATTATTCGAAAATATATTGTCATACCTTCATTGATAATAGCAAAAAATCTTATCCGTATGTTATTATTTGAATTTCCCGAATGGTCCGAGGATTTCAAAGATTGGAATAAAGAGATGCATATTAAATGTACCTATAATGGTGTTCCAGTATCAGAAAAAGAATTTCCGAAAAACGGGTTAACAGAGGGTATTCAGATAAAGATCCTATTTCCTTTTCGTCTTAAACCTTGGCACCGATCTAAGCTACAATCTCCTAATAAAAATTCAACGAAAAAAAAAGAACAACGACAACAAAAAAAAATTTGTTTTTTAACAGTTTTGGGAATGGAAGTTGAATTACCTTTTAGTTCTCCCCGAAAACGACTTTTCTTTTTTGAAACCATTTTTCAAGAACTAAAAAAAAAAATGAAAAAATGGAAAAAGAAGCGTTTTAAAATTCTAACATTTTTAAAAGAAAGAACAAACTTTCTTTTTCTAAAAGAACTACTAAAACAATTCTCAAAAATAACGAATTTAAATAAAAAACGGATAAATAGAGAAATACCAATATACCAGTCGAATGAAGCTAAAAAAGAAAAAAATTTGAAAATTCGTAATCAAATAATTGATGAATTGTCCATTCCCCTTCGATCTATTGATTGGACAAAGGATTCATTGAGAGAACAAAAAATGAAAGATCTGATTGATATAACAAACACATTAATAAATAAAACAGACACAATTATAAAAGAAAAAAAAAAAGAGTTTAGAACTTCAAAGAAAAATATTAGTCCTAACAAAATAAGTTCTGATCATAAAAGATTACAATCTGCCCACATAAAATGTAAAATTGTAAAAAAAAAAAATGTTGAATTAATTCGTAAATTCCACCATTTTATCAAAGTTTTGAATGAAAAGATATATATATATATCTTTTTAGGAATGATTAATATCCCCAGAATTAATGCACAACTTTTGATTGAATCAATAAAAAAAAAAAGAAAAAAATACATTTCCAATAACGAAGAAAATGAAGAAATAATTGATAAAACAAATCAAAATATAACTCACTTTATTAAAACTATAAAAAAATCAGTTTTTTATATTAATAATAAGAATACAAATCTTTTTTTTAATTTATCATACTTGTCTCAAGCATATGTATTTTACAAATTATCACAAACCGAAGTTATTAACTTATCTAAGTTAAGATCCATCTTTCAATATCACGGAACATCCATTTTTCTTAAGAATGAAATAAAAGATTATTTTGTTGAAGTCCAAAGAATATTTCATTCCGAATTTAAACAAAAGAATTTTAAAAATACTGGAATGAATCAATGGAAAAACTGGTTACAAGGTCATTATGAATATGATTTATATCCGATTAAACGGTCCAGATTAATACCAAAAAAATGGAGAAATAGAGTCAATCAAGGTCGTATGTTCAAAAAGACGTCTTTAACAAAATGCGATTCCTATGAAAAAAACCGCTTAATTCAGTATGAAAAAAAAAATGATTTTGAAACATACTACGCATTACCCAATCAAAAAGATAATTTTCAAAAAGAATATATATATAATCTCTTATCATATAAATCTATTAATTACGAAGATAAAAAAGATTCATATATTTATGGATTACCAATACAAGTAAATAATAAGAAAAAAATGTATTATATTTACAATAACGATCAAAAAAAAGTATTTGATATGCTAGAATGTATCCCTATCAATAATTATCTAGTAGAAGATAATATTATAAATATTAATAAAAATTCGGATAGAAAATTTTTTGATTGTGGAATTCTACATTTTTGTCTTAAAAAGAAGGCCTCAATATCGGCCTGGATCAATATTGAGGTTGGTACCAACAGTAATAAAAATAAAAAATCTGGGGTTTATAATTATAATTATAAAATAATTGAGAAAATTGATAAGAACGCTTTTTTTGATTGGATGGGAATGAATGACAAAATAGTAAGTTGTTCCATATCGAATTTTGAACTTTGGTTCTTCCCAGAAATTGTAAAACTTTATAATGCATATAGGATTAATCCGTGGATCATACCAATTAAATTCATTTTTTCTAATTGGAATGTAAATGATACTTGTAGTAAAAAGAAAAATATGATTGGAAAGAAAAAAAAATATATTTTTATATCATCAAATGAACAAACTCTTGAATTTGAAAAAAAAAAAAATCAAGTCGAAAAAGAATCCGTGGCCCAAGAGGATCTTAAATCAACTATGTCAAACCAAGAAAAATATGTTCAAGAAGAGTATGCAGAATCAGATCTGAAAAAACGTAGAAATAAAAAGCACTACAAGAAAAATACGGAAGTAGAACTTGATTTCTTACTAAAAAGATATTTGTGTTTTCAATTAAAATGGAATAATTCCTTAAATCAAAGAATGATCAATAACATAAACGCATATTGTCTCCTACTTAGACTAATAAACCCAAGAGAAATTACAATATCCTCTCTTCAAAGGGGAGAAATTCGTCTGGATATTCTTATAATTCAGAAGGATTTAACTCTTACAAAATTGATGAAAAAGGGAATATTGACTATCGAACCAGTTCGTCTATCGGTAAAAAATGATGGACAATTTATTATGTATCAAACTATAGGTCTTTCATTAGTTCATAAGAATAAATTTCAAAGATACCAAGAAAAAGCCTATGGGGATAAGAATAGTTTTGATGAACCCATTGCAATACATAAAAAAAGGACTGAAAATAGATATAAAAAAAATGATGATTTCCTTGTTCCTGAAAATATTTTATCCTCTACAATTTGTAGAGAGTTTAAAATTCTAAGTTGTTTCAATTCTAAGAATGAAAAAAATATCCAGAGAAATAAAACATTTTATAATCCAAATAGAGTGAAAAATCGTGTTCACGTTTTAGATAAAAGTAAACATCTTGATAGATATAATAATAAACTAATTAAATTAAAACTCTTTCTTTGGCCCAATTATCGATTAGAAGATTTAGCTTGTATGAATCGTTATTGGTTTGATACAAATAATGGCAGTCATTTTAGTATGGTAAGAATATATATGTATCTACAATTGCAAATTCGTTAATGCGACATTTTTACAATATGTGTACTATACTATATTGAGTATCTGAAGAAAAAAAATAACCATCTCCGTTATCTTACGTTTTGATACATAATATGACTTTAATTCAATGGAAATGTATAAATGAATCAATAAAATTTTCTTATTGAAATTTTTATTTTAAGTCTAACTATTTTTTGTGCGTGTAAAAATATACCAGCCTTTTTATATTTATATCCTAATTCCATTTTCAAAAAGGGATTGAGTATTAATTAATAATGTATTTTATTTGACAAAAAAGAAAAATAGAAATTTGTTGAAATACAAAACAAAATTTAAATCAGTGACAATGCTAATTGTATATTATTACTCATCAATAAATAAAATATATATATATATAAAATATCTAAAATTATAAGGAATTTTTTTTATGATAAAAAACACATTGATCTCGGTTATTTCGAAAGAAGAAAAAAGTGGGTCTGTTGAATTTCAAGTATTAAGTTTCACGAATAAGATACGAAGACTTACTTCACATTTGGAATTGCACAAAAAAGACTATTTATCTCAAAGAGGTCTACATAAAATTCTGGGAAAACGCCAAGGGTTACTGTGTTATTTGTCAAAGAAAAATAGAATACATTATAAAGAATTAATTAAACAATTGGATATTCGGGAGTCAAAAACTCGTTAATTTAAAAAGTAATTTTGAATTATTTGCTTTATTAGATATTGAATTTTGTTAGATATTCAATTTTGTTAGATATTCAATTTAAATCAACTTATTTGTGTTTTCGGCAATTCGTGGAAAAATGAATCGAGGAAAAACTTATGACTGGACCAGCTACAAGAAAAGACCTGATGCTAGTCAATATGGGCCCCCACCACCCATCAATGCACGGTGTTCTTCGACTCATCGTCACTTTAGATGGTGAAGACGTTATTGACTGTGAACCAATATTGGGTTATTTACATAGAGGGATGGAAAAAATTGCGGAAAACCGAACAATTATACAATATCTACCTTATGTAACACGTTGGGATTATTTAGCTACTATGTTCACAGAAGCAATAACCATAAATGGACCAGAACAGTTGGTAAATATTCAAGTACCTAAAAGAGCCAGCTATATCAGAGTTATTATGTTGGAGTTAAGTCGTATAGCTTCTCATCTGTTATGGCTTGGCCCTTTTATGGCCGATATTGGCGCACAGACTCCTTTCTTCTATATTTTCAGAGAAAGAGAATTTGTCTATGATCTATTCGAAGCTGCCACCGGAATGAGAATGATGCATAATTTTTTTCGTATCGGGGGAGTCACAGCTGATCTACCTTATGGCTGGATAGATAAATGTTTGGATTTCTGCGATTATTTTTTGACAGAAGTTGCTGAATATCAAAAACTTATTACAAAAAATCCTATTTTTTTAGAACGAGTTGAGGGCGTAGGCATTATTGGTGGAGAAGAAGTAATAAATTGGGGTTTATCAGGACCAATGCTGCGAGCTTCAGGAATACAATGGGATCTTCGTAAAGTTGATCATTATGAGTGTTATGACGAATTTGATTGGGAAGTTCAATGGCAAAAAGAAGGAGATTCATTAGCTCGTTATTTAGTTAGACTTGGTGAAATGACGGAATCCATAAAAATTATTCAACAGGCTTTGGAAAAAATTCCAGGGGGACCTTATGAAAATTTAGAAAGCCGATGTTTTGATAGAGAAAGGTATCCGGGATGGAATGATTTTGAATATAGATTCATTAGTAAAAAACCTTCGCCTACTTTTGAGTTGCCGAAACAAGAACTTTATGTGAGAGTCGAAGCTCCAAAAGGGGAATTGGGCATTTTTCTGATAGGAGATCAGGGTAGTTTTCCTTGGAGATGGAAAATTAGACCACCAGGTTTTATCAATTTGCAAATTCTTCCTCAGTTAGTTAAAAGAATGAAATTGGCCGATATTATGACAATACTAGGTAGCATAGATATCATTATGGGAGAAGTTGACCGTTAAAATGATAATTAATACAACAAATATACAAGATATCAATTCTTTTTCAAGATTGGAATCCTTAAAAGAGGTCTATGAAATTATATGGATGCTTGTCCCTATTTTTACTCCTATATTCGGAATCACAATAGGTGTACTAGTAATTGTATGGTTAGAAAGAGAAATATCCGCAGGGATACAACAACGTATTGGACCTGAATATGCTGGCCCTTTGGGAGTTCTTCAAGCTTTAGCAGATGGTACAAAATTGCTTTTAAAAGAAAATCTTCTTCCATCTAGAGGGGATACTCATTTATTCAGTATCGGACCATCCATAGCAGTTATATCAATTCTACTAAGTTATTCAGTAATTCCTTTTGGTTATCGCCTTGTTTTAGCCGATCTCAATATTGGTGTTTTTTTATGGATTGCCATTTCAAGTATTGCTCCTATTGGACTTCTTATCTCAGGATATGGTTCAAATAATAAATATTCTTTTTTAGGTGGTCTACGAGCTGCTGCTCAATCGATTAGTTATGAAATACCACTAACTCTATGTGTATTATCAATATCTCTACGTGCGAGTCGTTAAGACATAAACTTCTCCTATTTTTTAAGAGTTAAAATGAATTGAATACCTTTCTATTCATTATTTATATTAATAAACTAAATTAGATAGTTATATGAGTGAAATAAAACAGCTTATAGAAAAAAGAATTCGCAGTAAAAATATTGAGTCTCATTTTCTAGGTATAAGAGTTAAGCGGAAATAAACATAATAAAAAGAGAACTTTTATCCCAAGATTGGTTAATTAATTATCCCGTCTTGAAGCGGACTCAAAAAAAAAGATCAATTCTAGTGAATTTTCACTATTATTTGTATGTACTAGTATACATCTATTGCCATAATACGAGTGATTGAACAAAAATGAGTGGATGGTTAGAAACACCAAAATATGCAAAAGATTAGTAATAGAGATTTTCCAAATTATCCAAAATAAGAGAGAGAAACATTTTTTTAAAATGGATAATAAAAAAAGAATACTAATTGGGGCTTTAAATTCGTAGAAATGATCAGGCAGTACTCCCCACGATTCCGATCCAGAATATGCTTCTATCTACCCATTAACTAAATGACTATCGAAAACGAAATAATCCCTTATTTGATAAGTTCCCCCTTTTTTTTTTTTTCTGAGAAACAAGAATAGGAACAAAAAAAAAATAGAAAGAATACAAGTACAAAAAAAGATATCTTTTTTTTTTTCTTTCTTATCTCCTCCAATATTCATTTTTTTTTCCATATCCATATTCATAAAGGTCAAATTCGTGTCAGAATTGACGAACTAATGGAATGGTTATTTCGTTTTCGTAATTAAAACCGCTGGATTTATTTGTAGTTCTAAAAAAAGTATTTTAGTGAAGAATTAAGTTATTACTCAACGAAGAAAAATTAAAATTTGAAAAGAGGATAAGATCAATTCAGAAGTCATTTTTTTTTATTTATTATTTTCTTTTTTAATAAAAAAGAAAATTTTCTTTATTATTCAAATAAAACTAAAACAGATAGAATTCCATTGATTTAATTTTGGAATACACGATAGATAGATTTGGATACTATACTATCCGACAAAACATACATATCAAGATAAATAATATCGACCAACTTCTTAAATTTATTTATATCTTTTGAGGAGCCGTATGAAGTGAAAATCTCATGTACGGTTCTGTAATAGCGATGAGAACAGTAATGTTATTGGCGACTATAATTATCTAACAGTTCAAGTACAGTTGATATAGTTGAAGCTCAATCAAAATATGGTTTTTCGGGGTGGAATTTGTGGCGTCAACCTATAGGGTTTATTATTTTTTTAATTTCTTCCTTAGCAGAATGTGAAAGATTACCTTTTGATTTGCCAGAAGCAGAGGAAGAATTAGTAGCGGGTTATCAAACTGAATATTCGGGTATTAAATTTGGTTTATTTTACGTTGCTTCCTATCTAAATCTATTAGTTTCTTCATTATTAGTAACAGTTCTTTATTTGGGCGGTTGGGATATATCTATTCCGTACATATTCAATTCTTCACTTTTTGAAATAAATAAAGCAGGTGGACTCTTTGTAATGACAATTGGTATCTTTATTACATTAGTTAAAACTTATTTGTTCTTGTTCATTTCTATAACAACAAGATGGACTTTACCCAGACTAAGAATGGATCAATTATTAAATCTTGGATGGAAATTTCTTTTACCTATTTCTCTCGGTAATTTATTATTAACAACTTCTTTCGAGCTCTTTTCGCTATAAAGGAATACAATGTTTTATATTCACGACTTGTCTCAACCAAGAGAAAGAAACAAACATCAAATTATTCATAGATATTACAATATGTTCCCTATGATAACTGGGTTCATGAATTATGGTCAACAAACAGTACGAGCTGCAAGATACATTGGTCAAAGTTTCATGATTACTTTATCCCACGCAAATCGTTTGCCTGTAACTATTCAATATCCTTACGAAAAATTAATCACATCCGCGCGTTTCCGCGGTCGAATCCATTTTGAATTTGATAAATGTATTTCTTGTGAAGTATGTGTTCGTGTATGTCCTATAGATCTACCCGTTGTTGATTGGAAATTGGAAACTTATATTCGAAAGAAACAATTGCTTAATTACAGTATTGATTTTGGAATCTGTATATTTTGTGGTAACTGCGTTGAATATTGTCCAACAAATTGTTTATCCATGACAGAAGAATATGAACTTTCTACTTATGATCGTCATGAATTGAATTATAATCAAATTGCTTTGGGTCGTTTACCAATGTCAGTAGTTGACGATTCTACAATTCGAACAATTTCAAATTCTCCTGAAATTCCAATAAAAAAGAAGTAAATCCCTTGATTAAATAGTAATTGGAAATTACTAAGTTTCTGTTTTAATCTAAAGGAATGAGGTTTCTTTCGTTTTGTTTGTTTGGTCACTAACAAAAAATCCAAATTTTTGATTAATCCGAATTGCAGCTTTTTTTGGATGGAAAATATATTAATAATTGAAAAAAAAAAGATATTAATAATATCAATATCTGGAATTCTTTCAAAATACATAATTTCGAAATACTCTTTCATATAAAAAATGAAGTGAATCCAATAAAAGTACATACATTAATTCACAACCTTTCAGATTAAATTACGAATTGATCCACAATTTTTTTCCTGGTCAAGTCAATAAGTTCATGAAAAATATTTCTATTTTTTTTTATTTATTATTGTACATATAATGGATTTGCCTGGACCGAGACATGATTTTCTTTTAGTCTTGTTGGGATCAGGTCTTATATTAGGAAGTATGGGTGTCGTATTACTTACCAACTCCATTTATGCTGCTTTTTCATTAGGACTGGTTCTTGTTTGTATATCTTTTTTTTATATTTTATCAAACTCCCATTTTGTAGCTGCTGCGCAACTCCTTATTTATGTGGGAGCTATAAATGTTTTAATCATATTTGCTGTGATGTTTATGAAGGGTTCAGAATATTCCAAAGATTTGAATCTTTGGACCATTGGAAGTGGAGTTACTTTGCTGGTTTGTACAAGTATTTTTGTTTCACTAATGAATATTATTCTAGATACGTCATGGTATGGGATTATTTGGACTACAAGATCAAATCAGATTCTAGAGCAAGATTTGATAAGTACTAGTCAACAAATTGGAATTCATTTATCAACAGATTTTTTTCTTCCATTTGAACTCATTTCAATAATTCTTTTAGCTGCTTTGGTAGGTGCAATTGCCGTGGCTCGCCAGTAATTAATCTTTAGAACTAGCAACTGCAATCTAAATACTAAATAAAACTTTGTTCTAGGTTATCACACCCATACCCTTTACTTTAACTTTAATTAAGTATAGTTTTGAAAATTGTTTCTGTCTAAATTCTTTTTTTTTTATTCGATCTATTACCAATAGATTTCCCTTGTTCTGTATTTTTTCTAGTCAATCGAATTGAATCTAAAAAATCGTTACGTATATTGATATTGAAATGAATCGAAATTGATAAGGAGTTGGTCCATGATGCTCGAACATGTACTTGTTGTAAGTGCCTATTTATTTTGTATTGGTATCTATGGATTGATCACAAGTCGAAATATGGTTAGAGCCCTTATGTGTCTTGAACTGATCCTGAATGCAGTTAATATAAATTTGGTAACATTTTCTGATTTTTTTGATAGTCGTCAATTAAAAGGTAATATTTTCTCCATTTTTGGTATAGCTATTGCAGCCGCTGAAGCAGCTATTGGACCAGCTATTGTTTCGTCAATTTATCGTAACAAAAAATCAACTCGTATTAATCAATCGAATTTGTTAAATAAGTAGTCTTCATTAGATAAATGATGATATTCATCAAGTTGAATTATCTGTTTATCTGTAGAATAGCATACATAATGTATGACGAAAACATAAGAAATTAAAGTATCTTGGCCCTATCGCATGATTCAATCTCATAGTAAGTTTAGATTGATTAGATAAATTATAATAAATTATTGATTCATCTGGTATCTAAATAATGATTAATTTAAAGCTTTATTACTAGATCGAAAATTGATGATGTTCAAAAATTTATAGATCCAATGTCACATTCAGTAAAGATTTATGATACATGTATAGGGTGTACTCAATGTGTCCGAGCTTGCCCCACAGATGTATTAGAAATGATACCTTGGGACGGATGTAAAGCTAAGCAAATAGCTTCTGCTCCAAGAACAGAAGACTGTGTTGGTTGTAAGAGATGTGAATCCGCTTGTCCAACGGATTTCTTGAGTGTTCGAGTTTATTTATGGCATGAAACAACTCGAAGCATGGGTCTAGCTTATTGATACATGTGACAAAACCATACTTGAATACATTTGATTTTTTTTTACTGACAACAACTCGTGCTCGAAAATAAATATATATATTTATTTTCGAGCACGAGTTGTTCTAGTCCAAGTGTATCTTGTTTTTACTACGAATTTTTTTCCTTGGTTAACAATAGTTGTAGTTTTGCCAATATTTTTTGGTTCCCTACTTTTCTTTCTCCCTCATAAAGGAAATAAGGTCATTCGGTGGTATACTATATTTATATGCTTTTTCGAACTCCTTATAACAACCTATACATTTTGTTATCATTTTGAATTTGACGATCCATTAATTCAATTGACAGAGGATTATAAATGGATCCATTTTTTGAATTTTTACTGGAGATTGGGAATAGATGGTCTTTCTATAGGACCTATTTTACTGGCGGGGTTTATCACCACTTTAGCTACTTTAGCGGCTTGGCCAGTTACACAGAATTCTCGATTATTCCATTTCCTAATGTTAACTATGTATAGCGGTCAAATCGGATCATTTTCTTCTCGAGATCTTTTACTTTTTTTTCTCATGTGGGAATTCGAATTAATTCCTGTTTATTTACTTCTATCAATGTGGGGAGGCAAGAAACGTTTGTATTCAGCTACAAAATTTATTTTGTACACTGCAGGGAGTTCCGTTTTTTTGTTAATGGGAGTTCTGGGTATTGGTTTATATGGTTCTAATGAACCAACATTCAATTTTGAAACATCAGCTAATCAATCGTATCCTGTGGCACTGGAAATAATATTTTATATTGGATTTCTTATTGTTTTTGCTATCAAATCACCGATTATACCCTTACATACATGGTTACCAGATACACATGGAGAGGCACATTACAGTACTTGTATGCTTCTAGCCGGAATCTTATTAAAAATGGGAGCATATGGATTAGTTCGGATCAATATGGAATTATTACCCTACGCTCATTCTATAGTTTCTCCCTGGTTGATCATAGTAGGGATAATTCAAATAATCTATGCAGCTTCAACATCTCCTGGTCAACGTAATTTAAAAAAAAGAATAGCTTATTCTTCTGTATCTCATATGGGTTTCATAATTATAGGAATTGGATCTATAAGCGATGCGGGACTCAATGGATCTATTTTACAAATAATTTCTCATGGATTTATTGGTACTGGGCTTTTTTTCTTAGCGGGAACAGGTTATGATAGAATACGTCTTGTTTATCTTGACGATATGGGAGGAATGGCTATACCAATTCCTAAAATATTTACGATTTTCAGTATTTTATCGATGGCTTCCCTTGCATTACCGGGAATGAGTGGTTTTGTTGCAGAACTAATAGTCTTTTTTGGAATTATTACCAGCCAAAAATATCTTTTAATGACAAAAATATTAATTCTTTTTGTAATGGCAATTGGAATGATATTAACTCCTATTTATTTATTATCCATGTTACGCCAGATGTTCTATGGATACAAACTTTTTAATGTTCAAAATTCTTCTTTTTTTGATTCAGGACCGCGAGAGTTGTTTGTTTCGATCTCTATCCTTTTACCTATAATAGGTATTGGTATTTATCCAGATTTTGTTTTATCACTATCAGTTGATAAAGTTGAAGCAATTTTAGCTAATTCTTTTTATAGATAATTTTAGTTCATAAACATAAAAATAAATAAACCAGCAATACAATATTGCAATAATAATGATTTTAAAAGGAATTTGTTGTAGAAAATAAGTGAAAAAAAAAAATGAATTGGACTTGCAAATTTTCTGAGAACCATTTGAATCACTACATTACTTGATTCAAAGGGTTCTCTTTCTCCATGATTTACACGAATTTTTCTTATATATACTGTTCTATGTTTAGATTCGTTAGGTCCTTTCTTCGATTCAATTAGATGTTTAATGTAAATGAACCATAACTATGTAGCCCTATCCCTAATAAATTGACCCCAAAATAGCATATCCAAATTATAAGAAAACCCATAGAGGCCACAATTGCAGAATTTACACTTTCAAAATTTTTATTTGTTCTAATATGTAAATAAATTGCGAATATGGTCCAAGTAATAAATGCCCACGTTTCCTTTGGATCCCAATTCCAATATGATCCCCATGCCTCATTAGCCCATACTGCTCCTGAAAGAATACCTATGCTTAAAAAGATAAACCCTATACTAATAGTACGATAACTCCAATCATCTAATTGATGAATCAATTGAGACTTGTAATAATTATTAGAATAAAATAAATAAGTGTTTTTTAAAACATTGTTTCCGTTGTTCATGTATTGGATCTCACCTAAGGAAAATGACTTATTTAAAAAATGACTGTTTTTACCAAAAATTCTTATGACTTTTTGAAATGTAATGACTACAAGAGCTAATGAAAATAATGATCCACATAAAAGAGATGCATAACCCAATACCATCATACTTACATGCATCATTAACCAATGAGATTGAAGAGCCGGGACTAATATTTCGGATTCATGCATGTAAGTTAAAAATATTGAAGTAGAAAAGCCTTGGGTAAAAATAGTACTTGGCATGGTTATTGAACTTAAACTTAAATAATTTTTTTTTTTTTTGAAATATGTAACCATATGAATAATGGAAAAACTCCATGAAAGAAATAGTACTGATTCATATAAATCACTTAATGGTAAATGTCTCAAATAAATCCAACGAGTAACTAATAATCCAGTTATAAAAAAAAAAGTAGCTATCATTCCTTTTTCTGCGGCAGCATATAGTCCTACGATTTCATCAACTAATAAGGTTATCAAAAGAATTGTAATTACAATTGAAACGACTGAAAAGGATATATGAGTTAATATATGTTCTACAGTTGAAAATATCATAAAAAAAAAAAAAGGGGGGGAGATCTATCAATTATAAGAATAGAAATCGGGAACTGAATTCATTATAGTCCTTATTCTTTTATAATATTTTTAATTTATAATATAAGGTGCCATGCCGCTACTCGGATTCGAACCGAGATGCTCTAGCACTGCTTCCTAAGAGCAGCGTGTCTACCGATTTCACCATAGCGGCTTTCTCGAAATCATAATAACTTATTTTGATTCAATCGTCGAGATTGAAAGAATTAATTCAATGTAATATTTTTTAGAAAATGTATAAAAAAATTTAAGTAAAAAAAAATTGTATATTTGTATCGCTTACAATTTTAGCATTATGTCTAAGTATTACACTCAAAAAATTTATCGAAATATTTGTATAGCTTTGTATTAATTGTTAGAGTTGTTATTGTGTAAAGAATTTCTCTTACGATTTAGAAAACTTATTTAATTTCATTAGGTATTGTTAAGTATATTGGGGAAATAGATTATAAAATCTAACAAATATCTAATAATATATTTTATTATATTAAATATAATAATAAAGTTATTATTTCTACCAGAATTTCCATTGTACCATAATTCAATAATTCTTTTCTAAATTTATAGATATTTTGATTAATATTCTAGTCTCTGCATGGAATCTTTTTTTTTATCACTTCAAATTAGTAGAGGATTCCTTATATAAAAAATCCACCTAAACCTAAAGAAGATAAAAAAAAAAGATTAAGATAGGAAGAAAGAAACTTTCAAAATGGGGTTCAAAGTAGTAGGGGTAGAGATATATTATATATGGTAATAAACATTTAGGGGAGATAATAGTTTAAGACAATTAAAAAAACAGTTTTCAATTTTATCAACTAATTTCATAATTTTAATAACTTATTCATTTTGAATAAATTGAATAAAGAATTTATTACTAGATTTTCTATATTTATATTTATAGAATTAGAATGAAATTATAGAATAAAATATAGAATCAAATAAAAATGAAGAAAAAACTTTTTGTTTAGGGTCGATGGGGATTCTTATTTTCCCCATCCCAAAAATGAAAAAACAAACATGCTAAAACGAAAATTAAAGGTAAAACTTTGTTTATTCTTTTTTCTTTGAACTTTTTTTTTTTTCTTTTTCAAAAAGTATCATTTTTTTTTTAGAATTTAGTAAACAAAATTCTTTTTAGTTTACATACCCTAAAAGAAAAACAAAAAGCATATTGAAAGGAAAAAAAAAAACGAATTAAATATAGATCCGATTAGGAAATAATAATTATTTTTTTTATTAATTCTTTTTAATTTAACTAGTCTCTTTTTTGAGTTAAAATAAAAGGGTTAAGATTATTAGAATGTTTATTTTTTTATTTATTTGATTTGTCGCACAAAAAAACTTTTAGAATTCCCTGTAGAAAGAGATTTTGCTAATGAAAAAGCTTTCAACGCTGCCCAATACCCTTTGCTTTTCCAAATATTTTTACGAATCCGTTTTTTTGATATAGAAGTGCGTTTTTTTGGAACTGCCATTTTAAAATGAAAAAAGTTATTCATTTCTATAGTTGGATGTGAAAGACATATTTTGCTTAAAAAACAATTATTCGTTATTATATTATTTATTATATATTTATTCTTTTCATTTGATTCCTTTCATAATCTAAGGATTCTATGAAAATCCATTAAAATATATTAGGAGAAACAAACATAAAAGAAACATAAAAAGTATAATAATAATATAGTATTATTGCAAAAAAGAATACAACAAGAAAAGAGTCTATTCGGGTTTGGTCTGGCATTGTCTATTTTCTCCGTCTTCCATTCATAAAATAGATCAAAATTTTAAAAACTCAACCTTTCTATTTATATGAACTTAATTTTCATTTTTTAATTCGACTGAAACTAGTAATTCATTTGGTAAAGAATATTTTTTTTTATAAAATTGCATATTTTACTAATTCCTTTATTAAATCCTTTTAGAATTTATTTATTTATGTCAAAGGATAGTATATTATATATAATTTGTTTTTTAATTGAAAAAAATCCATTTAGTTCAAAAGGTAATTGGTTAATGATTTTGAATAAACGAACTCAAAAAAAATAGTTCTGATTTTTTGGGGTTTTGGCTATCGTTTATAATTCATACAAAAAATGAATTTTTGGTATAATTATTTGTCCTTCCTCTATAAATCTTGTTCTATAAATAAAAAGTTTTGTAATGCGTAAAAAATAATAATGCAAATTTGTAATTTTCTATATCGTCAGAACAAATAAATAAATAAATCGAAGTTTTTACTAAGAATTTCATTTTAGTATATTATCGGAACAATTCTAAATTCTTGATTGGAAATATTTGAAGTATTTGAAAAAATTAAGAATAATTAAGAATAGAAAATTCTATTTCACTTTTACATATTAAAATTTGTTATTAACTGACCCTTTTCAAAAGAAAAAAAAAAAGTTCGTGAATCAGAAATAATAAATTAGTAAATAGTAACAAAATCTTTTTTTATGGAATATACATATCAATATTCATGGATCATACCTTTTATTTCACTTCCAGTTCTTATGTTACTAACAGCGGGACTATTCCTTTTTCCGACGTCAACAAAAAAACTTCGCCGTATATGGTCTGTTACTAGTGTTCTCTTTTTCAGTATAGTGATGATTTTTTCATTTTATTTATTTATTCATCAAATAAGTAACAGTTATGTTTATCAATATGTATGGTCTTGGACTATCAATAATGATTTTTCTTTAGAGTTTGGTTACTTGATCGATCCACTTACTTCTATTATGTCATTATTAATTACTACTGTTGGAATTTTGGTTCTTATTTATAGTGACAATTATATGTCTCATGATCAAGGATATTTGAGATTTTGTGCTTATATGATTTTTTTCAATACTTCAATGTTGGGATTAGTTACTAGTTCGAATTTGGTACAAATTTATATTTTTTGGGAATTGGTTGGAATGTGTTCGTATCTATTAATAGGTTTTTGGTTTACACGACCTATTGCATCGAATGCTTGTCAAAAGGCATTTGTAACGAATCGTGTGGGGGATTTTGGTTTATTATTAGGGATTTTAGGTCTTTATTGGACAACGGGTAGTTTTGAATTTCGTGATTTGTTTAAAATATTCAATAACTTGATTTCGAATAATGAGGTTCATTTTTTATTTGTTAGTTTATGTGCCTTCCTATTATTTTCTGGTGCAGTTGCTAAATCTGCTCAAGTTCCCCTTCATGTGTGGTTACCTGATGCCATGGAAGGACCTACCCCCATTTCGGCTCTTATCCATGCTGCTACCATGGTAGCAGCGGGAATTTTTCTTGTCGCTCGTTTTATTCCTCTTTTCATAGTCATACCTTACATAATGAATATAATAGCTTTGATCGGTATAATAACAGTACTGTTTGGAGCTACTTTAGCTCTTGCTCAAAAAGATATTAAGAAAAGCTTAGCTTATTCTACAATGTCCCAATTGGGTTATATGATGTTAGCTTTGGGTATGGGGTCTTATCGAGCTGCTTTATTTCATTTGATTACTCATGCTTATTCAAAAGCTTTGTTGTTTTTAGGATCCGGTTCCATTATTCATTCAATGGAATTGGTTGTTGGATATTCTCCAGATAAAAGTCAGAATATGGTTCTTATGGGTGGTTTAACAAAGCATGTGCCAATTACAAATTTTTTTTTTATTAGGTACACTTTCTCTTTGTGGTATTCCACCCCTTGCCTGTTTTTGGTCTAAAGATGAAATTCTTAATGATAGTTGGTTATATTCACCTATTTTTGCAATAATAGCCGTTTCCACAGCGGGACTAACTGCATTTTATATGTTTCGTATCTATTTACTTACTTTTGAAGGACATTTCAACCTTTATTTTAAAAATTATAGCGGAAAAACAAATAAATTACTTTATTCAATATCCTTGTGGGGTAAAGAA